TAGTCTACTTCCCCTCAAATGATGAATCCCCTGAAAGGAATATCTTGGGACTCGTAAAGGATTTATTTGTCTATATATTATATTGTATTGTTCCATTCGATCTTTTTTAGGTCTCTACTCACCTCGATGGTTATGTGCCATGATATCCCTTGAAGCATATATGCGATAGATAAACTTCCGTAACCATGCCATATTCACTTGCGCTTGCCTGAACAGAATTTCTGTCTCAAACAAAGGGAATGTCTAATTCCATAAAAAGTCTTTTTTCACGAGGTATAACTAACTATTCCTATATTATATGTTACGGAATCGACCATGGATCAATTCCCCTTTTCTTCCCTTTTTAAGTCTTTAATGCACCCATATTTCTGAGCTTCATGTTCCTCCTCCCAAGATACATGTCAAAACCGGGGACATCCCAATCAGATTAAATGGGATGACAGTTTCTCAGTCCAAATCTGTCAAATGAAAATTTCGATCAAATCACACATCGCAATATACTAGGCCCTCTAATTCCCTAAGGGGCTTATCTAAAAGATTCGCAATATAACTAGGAAGACGTTTCAAATACCACACATGAGTCACTGGACATGTCAGTTTGATGTATCCCATTTGGTACCTTCGTATCCGAGAATCAACAAATTCCACCCCGCATTCTTCACAATATTTCGGGTCTTCTTTTTCAACCCCAATCCCTCGGTAATTTCCACAAGCACAAATCCCACTTTTTATAGGTCCAGAAATTCTTTCACAAAACAATCCATCTTTCTCCGGTTTATTAGTTTTATAATGAAAAGTATAGGGTTTTGTCACCTCTCCAACTATCTCTCCATTGGGCAGAATTTTTTCTGCCCAAGCCCTGATTTGTTGGGGGGAAACTGGTCCAATTCGAAGTTGTTGATGTTTATACTGGTCGATCATAGAATAGAAATTCTGATTCATTGAGATTAAGCTTCCTTCCTATTCATCTGGAAGTTCTTTTCAGATACAAGGAAATGATTCAGTTCCAGGGACAAAGATCGTAGTTCTCGAACGAGCAATCGAAAAGATTCTGGAGCACCCTCTGGGTTAGGTACTGTTGCTCCAATAATCGTAGCACCAAGTACTTCTTGACGAGCTCTAATATGATCAGATTTATAAGTAAGCATCTCTTGTAAAATATGAGCAACACCAAATCCCTCTAGAGCCCAAACTTCCATTTCTCCTACTCTTTGTCCCCCTTGTTTGGCCCTCCCTCTAAGAGGTTGTTGTGTAACAAGTGCGTAATGCCCACTGGAACGTCCATGGATTTTATCATCAACTTGATGAATTAATTTTAGGATATAGGACTTTCCTATTAGAACAGGTTGTTCAAAAAGATCTCCTGTTCTTCCATCAAATATTCTGCTTTTTCCCGGATATTCGGGTTCGAATACCCATGGATTTTTTGTTTGCTTACTGGCTTCATATAATTCAGAAAACACTAGTTTTCTTGAGGCCTCTTGCTCATATCTCTCATCAAAGGTCCCTATTCTATAATGTTTATTTAGCAGATCCCCCGCTAACCCGAGCGAACATTCAAATATCTGTCCCACATTCATTCGTGAGGGGACTCCTAATGGGTTGAATACCATATCAACGGGCGTTCCATTTTGCAAATAGGGCATATCTTGTCTAGACAAAATCTTAGAAATTATACCCTTATTCCCATGCCTTCCAGCTACTTTATCACCTACTTTGATTTCACGTTTCTGTGAAATATATACACGAATCCTTTCTGGATTATAATTGGAAACCCCCTTTTTATGGATCCATCTCACATCAATAACTCGACCCCTTCCTCCTACAGGTAGTCTTAGAGAAGTTTCTTTTGAAGTGGATACCTGAATGCCAAGTATAGCTCGTAATAATCTATCCTCCGGGGCATATGACGATTCGATCGCTGCCTGAGGTGTTAATTTACCTACTAAGATATCACCTGTTTCTATCCAAGATCCCAGCATCACAATTCCATTTCTGTCTAAATTTCGGAGTAAACGAGCCTCTAAATGCGGGATCTCCTTAGTAATTCTTTCAGGACCTTGGCTTGTTACATGAGTCTGAATTTCATATTTCCGGATGTGAAAAGAAGTATAAAGATCTTCATAAACCAGACGTTCGCTAATGAGTACTGCGTCTTCAAAATTGTAACCTTCCCATGGCATATAAGCTACTAATACATTTTTTCCTAAAGCGAGTTCCCCACCAGCTGTAGCCGCACCACTCGCTAGAATTTGTCCCTTTTTAATGTATTTACCCCGCTGAACCTGAGTTTTTTGATGCATACAAGTATTTTTGTTGGAACGTTTATACATAACTAATGGAATGCTTAGAGTATCCCCATTACTTAATAAAATGATTTTTTGAGTATCAGTAGAAATGATTTTTCCCTTGCGTTCGGCTATAGCTGAAATCCCCGAATCTAGAGCCGTTTGGCCTTCCAACCCAGTTCCAACAATGCACTTCTCGGACCGAGAAAGGGGAACTGCTTGGCGCTGCATATTAGAACTCATTAAAGCTCGATTCGCATCATTATGCTCGATAAAAGGAATGAGGGAAGCTCCAATAGAAAAATATTGGAAGGGAAAAATGCTTCTAAGATGAATCTCATCCCATGCAGTAGTCAGGAATTCTTGACGATATCGAGCTGGAACAACTTGTTGTTCTTGAATACCCCGATTCAAGGCCAAAGAATTTCCTGCTGCTACCATATAATATTCATCTCTATTTGGTGATAAATAAACCATCTGTGCCTCTTTTGATCTCTCAGATAATTCATAAAATGGACTCTCTATAGATCCCCAATAACCAACCTTCACATGAATAGCTAATGATCCAATAAGTCCAACATTGATTCCTTCGGACGTGTCAATTGGACAAATACGTCCATAGTGACTCGGGTGGATATCTCGTATCCGAAAACTAGCAGTTCGCCCCGTCAATCCTCCAGGACCCAAATAACTCCATTTTCGCCCATGAACAATTTGTGTCAATGGATTAGTTCGATCCAAAACTTGAGATAAAGGGTGTAGACCAAAAAACGATTCATAAGTAGTTGTTAATGAAGTTGAAGTTACCAAATTTTGAGGAGTCGGTCTCAATTTATGCCTGATTGCTCCACATATAGTCCCTCGAACCGTATTTTCTAAACGAATAAGAGCCAATCCAAATTGATCCTGTAATAGATCTGCTACAGAACGAATGCGTTTATTTTTCAAGTGATTCATATCGTCAAGTGTACCCATTCCCAATTTCATTCCAATCAAATGATCCACAGCAGACAATAGATCTCGTGGTAACAAAAATGTATTGTTTTGGGGTATATCAAGATTAAGTCTCCGGTTCATATTTCGTCGACCAATCTTTCCTAATTCACATCTTTGTTGAAAAAATTTCTTTTGTAAGTCCTTGCATAAGGACTCAGAAAATACCGGATCCCCCCCTACACAGGCAAATTGTTGATAAAACTCCAAAATAGCATTTTCTTTTGACCCAATCCTTTTTTTCTCTTTATCATTCGGGAAAGACAAGAAAATTTCAGGGTAACAAACATTATCTAGAATTTCTCTTATATTCGAACCCATAGCTGATGATAGAACTAGAATAGATATTTTTTGTTTTCTACTTACACGGGCCCATATCCTTGCTTTTCTATCAATTTCTAATTCCGACCTTCCCCCCCAATCCGATATTATAGTACTGGTATAGACAGAAATTCCGTTATGTTCCAATTCTGAACGGTAGTAAATACCAGGACTTTGCAATATTTGGTTGATCACAATTCGGTATATTCCATTTACTATAGAGGTTCCAAAAGAATTCATTATAGGGATGTTTCCAATAAAAACGGTTTGTTCTTGCATATTTCTACCGGTTTTCCAAATTAAGACCGCGGGTACATATAATTCAGAAGAATATGTGAGTGATTCATACACAGCATCTCTTTCTTTTATCAAGGGCTCTACCAATTGATATGTTTCCACAAATAATTGAAATTCAATTTCTTGATCTCTATCTTCAATTTTTTGAAACTTATGAAATTCTTCCGTCAAGCCCTGATTAATGAACCTACAAAATCCCTCAAATTGTATCTGACTAAATCCAGGTATTGTGGACATTCCCTCATTTCCATTCTGGAGCATCTTAATCTGAAGTTTCCTCTTTATTGAAAAAATCCCATTATTGGCTTGGCTCACTATTCATCGAACCCTACCGATTGATCTAGCAATGATGGAATGTATATTCTGTTTACTGAATCACATAAAATCTTAGTCAACTCCATCCATATACCATATATATCATACATATAAACGGAAGCAAGACAGAGAAATGGAGGGCCTTTTTGATGCAAGTTCGAATTTGAGCTTGAGCCAGAGGTACAAATAGAAAGAAATGGAAATGGATAAAGCATTCCTGGGAAAAATTCTGTCACTTAGGCTGATAGAGTCTTTTATCGGATATCAAAATTGATCCAATTTCTACCTAATTCTTTTATTATGATATTATCATCAGGGTACAAAAAAAGAAAAATTCAATGAATTCAGGATTTAATCTGCTCTCTATGAATAAGATAAAAACAGAAGAAAACAGCATAGAGTTTCTCTTTTTTTAGCACACGCAATTGAATGTTCAAAAAGGAATTCGCAAATCTTTTTTTGGTCATAGGAGTAATCTTTAGGAAGATAGCTATCTAGCTATCCGTATATCACATCTTTTATCATAATTGAACTTGGTGCAACATAGGTTAGGTCGCACTCTATCATAATGTCTATCTTCTATTCATATTAAATGAAATATTCAAGCACGATGATCCTATAATAGGGATAGGATATGTGCATAAGAAATAGACCCGGGCTCGGTATCCACGTATAAAAATTTCTGTTTTGGAGTTTACACTGTTCTGGGGTTTACATATACACATATATTTTCTTATAATTAGAATTGCTAATGTAATTGATAATGATTAGTCGTAAATCAATTGGATTTTGCATCCATTAAGGTAAGAAAAATGGAGATACAAAATTAAGAGCTGTTCGCTAATTCCTAATTCAAAGTAAGAAAAGTAAGTAAGAGTAAAAGAGTAATTAAGTAAATAGTTAATGAAGTAAAGAGTGAATTATTAGAAATCGCCCTGCATTTTAGAGTCTGTGACCGGGGCCGGGAATCTTTTCACTTTTATATAGATTTGATAGATCTATATAAAAGTGAAAAGAGAAGGTAAGTTTTTAAGCGACGCGTGTTTTGAGATAAAAGAAATCGAAGAAAAGAAGAGAAACAGGATCCAATAAAAAAGAGGAATCCTTTTTTGGAAAAGGATAAGTACAATGGTATTCAAGATCCAAAAATAAAAGAAATGAATAAAAATAAAGTAAAAAATTCAAATCAAAACAAAATGAGGAGAAGAATAGAAAGAGAATAATAATAAATAGAATATAAGTAAATATAAGTATAAGAATATCTATATATATAAATTATATAAATATAAATTCTATAAATAGAATTATATAAATATAATTTAAATAGAATTTGAAATATAATTGATAATTTATTTATCCGTTTTGGATGGAATTTGGCGACATGGCCAAGTGGTAAGGCGGGGGACTGCAAATCCTTTATCCCCAGTTCGAATCTGGGTGTCGCCTGATCAACAAAAAATATTTGGAATTTCTTAATCCTGTTGATCGAACTTGACGAATCCTTGTCCCGCAAAAGCATAGCAAGGGCTAGGTCTGCTGATACTTGATTTTAAGAACCCGTAGGCCTATAAAAAAAGACTGTCATCTTTTTTCTCAAAATCTGGGTTCTGAGTGTGGCTCAAACAGGTACCAATAAATCTGAAGCAACCCAATCTTATTAATAATTGGTTTGGGCTATTCTGAATTGAATCAAATAAAAGAAATAGTGAGAATTTATCCTGGGCATCAGAACTATGAAAGTAAGAAGTCGGAAATCTTGGTATCCAAAGGTTCCTAAGAGAAACTCCATTTTAGCTACTAAGGTTGAAAAAAGGATTCTAAAAAAGACTATAAAGACTCCCTAATTATTTTACACTAGAACTTTCTTAATATTTAGGTAGTGCCTACTAACTATGTCTGCGATGAAATTAGATTGGATAGGCTGATGGTAAATTCATTTAATAATTGTGGTTGTGGAAAGAACTAAATATACTTTGTATCCAGACTCACTAGAGGCTCTGAGTGCTGCTCATAAATTGAATCAGAATGGTTGACTTATTTTTTTTTCTTATATATTCTATTTTCTTTCATTATATTTATTCTATTTTTCTTTAGATTTGTATATTTTATTTGATTTTTTCTTATTCTATTTTCTTTTTTTTTTCCAATTCTTCTTTCTATTTCAATAGAATTCAGAAATCTAGTAACTTTTTATGAGTGGATTCATGAAATTGTTTCATAAAGAGCCATAAGTAAGAATCCTATTTTGACTCTGCACCATTTATTACACTATGATTATGAATCAATAATGGAATAATTACTTCAATAAGGGACATCATTAACATGGATATAGTAAGTCTCGCTTGGGCTGCTTTAATGGTAGTGTTCACATTTTCTCTTTCACTTGTAGTATGGGGAAGGAGTGGGCTTTAGAGCTAGGAACATTACTAATTTAGTACTTTACTGAAAAATCTACTTGTATCAATTGTGATCGTTTTGCGAAAGCTTAAAAAAAACTTGACTTGCTTTAGTTTATCTATATTTATAGATTATTTATAGATTATTTTTTAGATATAATTAGATATATTAGTAGTATTAGATTAGTATTAGATTTATATTATTAGATTTATATTCTCGATTTAATCCTCTATTAAATAGTTTTCTTTTCTTATTCTATTTCTTTCTTATTAGTATGGTATTTATATGGTATATTATTATATAGTATATGCCCGTACTATTCTTCCTACATGAATTCTTTCGATGGGCCCCCGGATCCATATCCATAAGAAGAGATATAAAAAATAAAGAATTCATGCAGTTGGACTTGCAATTCTTTTGGATTGATCAAAATGCATACAAATGGGTGTAGAGAAAAAATAGAAAATTCGAGTGCTATTTCATTTTGATGTATGTCTAATACTAATCTATATGAGATATTATCTTATTACTTAGATATAATAGATATCTATTGTGAATTTCTCTATCTAAGAGAAAGCTTCTTTCTGTATACAATACAACTTTATGTTTTATGTACTAAGAATATGAATGAATATGAAATATTCTACAATACTCAATTGTATAGTGTGGTAGAAAGAGCTATATATAGCTCTTTCTACCACACTATCTCAGATACTTCTGATTCCACATTTCATTTAAGACTTAAATAGAGTTTTAAACCCTTTGATTTATTCAATCATTAATAAAAATGAATAATTCAAGTTTCATTCAAATTAATCGTTTTGGCTGACTGTTTTGACGTATATGATAAGTAAAAAGGCAGTAGGAACTAAAATGAACAGCGCAGTAG